AGTAATAGGGATATTTATTCCATATATTTTGATATTCAAAATCAAATTTTTGAGATTGACAATGATCCTTCTTTACTGAGTGAACTAGAAAGTTCTTTTTTTAGTTATCGTAATTATAGTTATCTGACGAATCGATCTAAGAATAACGATTCCCACTATGATCGTTACATGTATGATACTAAATATAGTTGGAATAATCACATTAATAGTTGCATTGACTCTTATCTTCGTTCTCAAATCTGTATTGAGAGTTCCATTTTAAGTGGTAGTCACAATTACAGTGACAGTTACATTTATAATTACATTTGTGGTGAAGGTGGAAATAGTAATGAAAGGGGCAGCTCCAATATAAGAACTGTCAGGAATACTATTGATTTCAATATAAGAGAAAATTCTACTAATTTCGATTTGACTCAAAAATATAGGCATTTGTGGGTTCAATGCGAAAATTGTTATGGATTAAATTATAAGAAATTTTTTAAGTCAAAAATGAATATTTGTGAACAATGTGGATATCATTTGAAAATGAGTAGTTCAGATCGAATCGAACTTTCGATTGATCCAGGTACTTGGGATCCTATGGATGAAGACATGGTTTCTCTGGATCCTATTGAATTTCATTCGGAAGAAGAACCTTATAAAGATCGTATTGATTCTTATCAAAGAAACACAGGATTAACCGAAGCTGTTCAAACGGGCACAGGTCGACTAAACGGTATTCCCATAGCAATTGGAGTTATGGATTTTCAGTTTATGGGGGGTAGTATGGGATCCGTAGTAGGCGAAAAAATCACCCGTTTGATCGAGTATGCTACCAATAAATTTTTACCTCTTATTCTAGTGTGTGCTTCCGGAGGAGCACGTATGCAAGAAGGAAGTTTGAGCTTGATGCAAATGGCTAAAATATCTGCTGCTTTATATGATTATCAATCAAATAAAAAGTTATTCTATGTATCTATCCTTACATCTCCTACTACTGGTGGGGTGACGGCTAGTTTTGGGATGTTGGGGGATATCATTATTGCCGAACCTAATGCCTACATTGCATTCGCAGGTAAAAGAGTAATCGAACAAACATTGAATAAGACAGTACCTGAAGGTTCACAAGCGGCTGAATATTTATTCCATAAGGGCTTATTTGATCCAATCGTACCACGTAATCCTTTAAAGGGTGTTTTGAATGAGGTATTGACGCTTCACGCTTTTTTTCCTTTGAATTCAAATTCCATTAAGTAGTAAGTAGAGCCTTAAGTTCAATTATTTTATTTTTAGTGAACAAATAGTTAGTTTATCGGAATCAAAGTAAAAATCCGAAGAATGTATTTTTTCTTTGGTGACATAAGATTTAATACAAAATTGTATTGTATAAAGTAAAGAATCATGTGGACAATTCTTTTTTTTTTACCGATATTTTTGATTAGTAATCAGGAAACCTCTATCAACAAGATAAAAAAAAAAAGAAAATTCTGCCTTATGCGAAATTAAAATTAGGCAAATAAACCAAGTTTTCTTTTTCCTTTTTGCTGTGTATGTATATATAATTCAAATATAGAAAATATAGCTATAGAGTATCGTATCTTTTCTCCCGAGAAATCTCTATTTTGGCTAAGAATCCCTCTTGTTGGATCGAATTCTAATGAGTCTTTCGGGAATTTCTAATTAAATAAAAATGAAATAAAAAATGGGAATTCATTCAAATGATAAGACACGAATGGATTTTATCATACATATATTTTTCTATTTCATGTAGAAAGACGAATAAGTATTATTTATTTCATTATACATTCTTTAATTAGACATTCCTTGCATTTCTTTATTATATATATACTCACTTAGATATACTTAGTATAATTATATACGAATTATAATTATTATAAGATATCTTTATAACAGGTACAAATATTACATCGAGGTACCCATTCTATGACAACTTCCAACTTACCCTCTATTTTTGTGCCTTTAGTAGGCCTAGTATTTCCGGCAATTGCAATGGCTTCTTTATTTCTTTATGTTCAAAAAAACAAGATTGTTTAGATCCGATGGGTCCCAATCTCATCTATTTTTTTTTAAGACTTAGATATAGATAACACGCCTATCTATTTAATAGAATATGGTGTAACATATGGCTTCCTCCAAACATAAATGAGGGAGCTGTTGTGTGTAAATCTATGATATGAGTAAATGAGTTATGGCTATATTCAAATAGATCGGAATCGAGGCGGATATCTGAAATGTAAAGTCAATGTATCTATATGGGTGTAGATATCTATGGGAGATCATATAAAGTGAATGTTATTATTTTAGCCCTAACCAATTCGATCAATTACTCTTAAAGAGTTACATCAGAATGGCGCTAGTTGATGAGAGTTACTTCGGAAATAAAAAAAAGGAAAGTAAAATCCATTTGGACTATTTTCTCAATTCTAATAAAATGTAACTGGATCTAGTATGAGTTGGCGATCAGAACATATATGGATAGAGCTTATAGTGGGGTCTCGAAAAATAAGTAATTTCTGCTGGGCCTTTATCCTTTTTTTAGGTTCATTAGGATTCGTATTGGTTGGAACTTCCAGTTATCTCGGTAAGAATTTGATATCTTTAGTTCCGTCTCAGCAAATAAATTTTTTCCCACAGGGGATGGTGATGTCTTTCTACGGGATCGCGGGTCTCTTTATTAGTTCCTATTTGTGGTGCACAATTTCGTGGAATGTGGGTAGTGGCTATGATCGATTCGATAGAAAAGAAGGAATAGTGTGTATTTTTCGTTGGGGATTTCCTGGAAAAAATCGTCGTATCTTCCTACGATTCCGTATGAAAGATATTCAGTCCATCAGAATAGAAGTTAAAGAGGGGATTTTTGCTCGTCGTATCCTTTATATGGAAATCAAAGGACAGGGGGCCATTCCCTTGACGCGTAGTGATGAGAATCTGACTCCGCGAGAAATTGAGCAAAAAGCTGCCGAATTGGCCTTTTTCTTGCGCGTACCAATTGAAGTATTTTGAAATGAACTGGAACTGAAGAAAAAATTCTTTCTCAGTGGCAGGGAAAAAATTCAAGAATTCTCTTTTCTTTCTATAGCATAGCTGCAAGTTTTTTCAAAACATTCATTCGAGCCAAAGTAGACGTATACGGAACGGCCATAAAACGAAACTTTTTTGTCTTGTTTTTCCACTCAACTTTTTTTCTTGTTTTTCCACTCATTTTTGATCATGACATCACAACATTCTTCATAAATATAAATCTGTCTCCATTTTTACTGTGGGGGTAGCCGGGGGATTTTTTTCGAAATATTTTCTATTTTGATAGAAGGGGAGTTCCTTTGGTTCGAAATCCGAATAATATTCATTGAAGTGGTTCTTTCAGGGATTTTTCGAAAGGGCTTCGAGTTTGATCAATGGAGGTATCTGGAAACAAGACTTTTAAAATTATTTCTTGATTCGAATTCGAAGTGGGCTCTTATTCTATTTCTGTATTCTTTATAGATTCGAGGACTAACCGCTGAATCACAAATAAAAAAGGGAATAGATTCATAGGTTAGCTGCCTTGTAATAGAACTTATGGTTGAGAGAAAAATCAAATATTAGATCACATAAATTCGACGAATGAGGTGGGCTCATTAACAATTCCAATTCACGGATGAAAAAATGGCAAAAAAAAAATCCTTTCTTCCTCTTCTATATCTTACATCTATAGTATTTTTACCCTGGTGGATCTCTCTCTCATTTAATAAAAGTCTTGAATCTTGGGTTACTAATTGGTGGAATACTAGGCAATCTGAAACTTTTTTGACTGACATTCAAGAAAAGAGTATTCTAGAAAAATTCATAGAATTAGAAGAACTCTTACTCTTGGAAGAAATGATAAAAGAAGACCCGGAAAGAGATCTACAAACGCTTCGTATCGGGATCCACAAAGAAACGATCCAATTGATCAAGATGCACAATGAGGATCAGATCCATACGATTTTTCACTTATCGACAAATATAATCTGTTTCATTATTTTCAGTGGTTATTCTATTCTGGGTAATGAAGAACTTGTTATTCTTAACTCTTGGGTTCAAGAATTCCTATATAACTTAAGTGACACAATAAAAGCTTTTTCTATTCTTTTATTAACTGATTTATGTATCGGATTCCATTCACCCCATGGTTGGGAACTTATGATTGGCTATGTCTACAAAGATTTTGGATTTGCTCATAACGACCAAATTATATCTGGTCTTGTTTCCACTTTTCCAGTCATTCTAGATACAATTTTTAAATATTGGATCTTTCGTTATTTAAATCGTGTATCTCCATCACTTGTAGTGATTTATCATTCAATGAATGACTGATCCAACTAGAATATGTTACATAAGCAAAACATTTAAAGACGTACTTACTCTTTCTACCGAGACGAGGATTTCTCCTATTCTACCGAGACGAGGATTTCTCCTATTCCTATATTCCAGTAAAATTATTTCAGTAAATGGCAGAATTGTGGATAGGGACTATACAAGCGACCTACCTAATTTTATTGTAGAAATTTTCGGGATCAATGATTGGACCATGCAAATTAAAAATACCTTTTCTTGGATAAAGAAAGAGATTACTCGATCTATTTCCGTATCGCTGACGATATATATCATAACTCGGACATCCATTTCAAATGCATATCCCATTTTTGCACAGCAGGGTTATGAAAATCCACGAGAAGCGACCGGGCGTATTGTATGTGCCAATTGCCATTTAGCCAATAAGCCCGTGGAAGTTGAGGTTCCACAAGCGGTACTTCCTGATACTGTATTTGAAGCAGTTGTTCGAATTCCTTATGATATGCAAGTAAAACAAGTTCTTGCTAATGGTAAAAAGGGGGGTTTGAATGTGGGGGCTGTTCTTATTTTACCCGAGGGGTTTGAATTAGCCCCCCCCGATCGTATTTCGCCCGAGATGAAAGAAAAGATAGGCAATCTGTCTTTTCAGAACTATCGCCCCACTAAAAAAAATATTCTTGTTATAG